TCAACGAATCTACAAGAAGCGATCCAATTTTTTTCATCAGGTCCGGGTGAAGACCAAAGATCTTCAGCGACCGATCCGGCAGAACAACTCAAAATATAAAGAAGTATCGTTAATTTCTTCATGCTCGTTCCAAGTTCGAAGTACCATTTGTACAAATAAGAATCCCCTTCTGATCTCTTCCTCATATAGATAGATATAGGATCCATGGGGCAATTACTTAGAAGTAAATTTTGTGCAACAGCCCTTCCTATCTGATAGAAAAGGATCCCATGATCCTGAGCCGATCTTACATGGGATCGAAAATCCCAAGTTTGTCTATGAAGAGCTAATCTAATTGTATCGGTTTCTATAATTGATTTCTTCTGTGTAATACTAATTGATAGGGCCTCATTGATAAGTGCTACAAGATCTCGTACATTGGAACCCAGGGTTATGGGCCCCAATCCGTTAGTATGGAACATTTTCTTTTCCAAGTGAAATCCCCTAGTATATGAAAGAATGAAAAAGTGCTTTCGTTGTTGTGGAATAGGAAGCCTTCGTATCTTAATGCATGTATTTAATTTATTCGGAGCTATTAGAGTGGGATCCACTTTTTGGGGAATATGAGTCGAAGCAATAACAAGAATATTTCTAGTGGAACATCTTTCACAATCTCTGGAGAGATTGTTCTCTAATAGACCGAGGGATAAGTAATTCGACTCATTCATATACAGATCATGAATGTTTGGAATCCATATTATGCAAGGAGACATTGCTTTTGCTAATTCGAATTTAAAGGTGATATCCAATCGGTATATTTTCGGCGTCATATACATAGTTAGCACATTCGTCATAGTTAGCAGCTCCGTATCAAGGTCATGATCAATATCGTCACTATCATCAATATCGATATCGTCACTATCACTATCATCAAAATAGATATCATCAATAAGATAATCTTTAGGCTTGTTATCCGGGAACTTGTTCGGAAATACCGTAATGAAAGGAACATAGGGGTTTGTCGCTAGGTATTTGACCAAATAGGATCGTCCAGTTCCTATAGAACCTATCACTAAAATACTCCTAGAAGGGGATAGGGCTAAGCGGAGCGAAAAGGGTTTTCCATGAGATGGGAAATGAAAACTATTAGCCCCACACGAGGTTTGTGAATAAGTAATTGTCTGATAATGAGCAAGGAATATCCGTCTTTCTGCTAAACAGGATCCATTGAACTCATAATTCATTATATACTTGTCAACTAAGTATCGTAAGTAAATTGATCCCGGTTGTTCAATCATTTGATAACCAGAGTCATTCTTTGATAAATGATCACTATGAGTCAGACTCAATAGAATTTGATCAATCCTTTTTTCTGTCGTTAAGGTGGAGAACCGAACCAAGAATTCTCTTTCTTCATCATCAATCGAATCATTGTTCGCGACCCAGGATTCTATTTTCTCATCAATCCAATCACCGTTCACCTTTTTTCTTTTTCTTATCAATGAATAGATCTCTTTACTTGTACGACTTAGATGTCTCGTATTTCTCGAAAAAGTGATTCGATTGATGGGATTTGGTATGATACTTATGAGATTGATATTCGAATATTTCTTCTTAAAACGTATTGATTTGACCCCATAAGCGGCCCATAGCATGTTGCCACCAAAAGCAAAACCCCGTATTTCTTCCAGAGAATCTCCTAATTGTTTCAGAACAACTAGAAAGAGATTCTTTAACCAGAAAGAATTCAGTTCAGATGTAGGATACCCATCCAAAAGTTTTCGCAACTCAATCATGTATGATGGAATCATCAAAGATTTGATCTTTTCTAACTCTGTCTGTAACTCACTAGGGGCTCGGGAAACAAAGAGAAAATATATATGAATGACAACAAGAAGAGGGAGAAAGATTGAATGGAGGAACTCCAACTCCCAAGCATTTGTTGATCTCAGATGTGTCCATATCAATGGAACGGGTGACTCATTATTTCGATGAATCATTTCTCCGGACAGAAGAAGATTCTGTAAATACTTCCTCGAAATCTCACTTATCAGACTCAAAATCTCACTTATCAGAGTCCATTGTGGAAGAATCTTCTGAGGAATTGGCCATGATATATCTGATCCATGCATAATATCATGAAAAATGGATACAAATTTTAAAATGGATACAAATTTGTGACTGCTACTTAGTATCGACAATGGGTCTGAAAAAATATCTAAAAGGGTGAAATTTAGATATTTGCACCCTGCCGAAGTAAGGAACCATGGCATATATGTTCGGAGCAGATTCCATTTTGTTTGGAACAGATTCCATTTTGAGAGATTTGAAAAAGCACTATCTCGTTGAAAGGTTCTATACATCTGCCATTTCTCAACGCATTTCTTTAGAGAAAGACTCCGTTTTTTTTTCCTCTTTCCGGATGGTAAATATTTCTCAGAACATGGAGTGTGAATCAAACCCATGTTTGAATTGAAACTGAGATACTGATGCAAGTTCTTCCCTTCTGAATCAGATAGAT